AGAAAAAAACTTTCTCTTTTTTCTAATTGTAATGACTAGAAGAGATACTGATAATAATGATCCACATAAAAGGGCTGCATAGCCTAATATCATCATACTTACGTGCATTATTAGCCACTCAGATTGAAGAGCAGGTACTAATATTCTAGATTCGCGAATTTCAGTAAAAAGACTTGAAGTAGCAAAGCCCTGGGTAAAAATAGCACTTGGGCCAATTATTGTGCTTAAAAGATTTTTATTTTTTTTGAAATACGAAACTATATGAATAAGGGAAAAACTCCATGAAAGAAAGATTAATGATTCATATAAATCACTTAGTGGAAAATGTCCTGAATAAAGCCAACGAGTAATTAATAATCCTGTTATACAGAAAAAAGTAATTATCATGCCCTTTTCAGATGAATCATATAGTTTTCCAAGTTCATCGACTAAAAAGCTTATTAAATGAATTGTAATTATAATTGAAACGATCGAAAAAGAAATATGAGTTAATATATGCTCTAAGGTTAAAAATATCATAAAAATAAATAAAAAAGGGAATCCCTAAATTAGAAAATCAAAATCGGGAATTGAATTCATTATTCATTTTCATTATAGGATCTATTTTCTTTATTTTAATTTTAGTAAATCGCATGCCGCCACTCGGACTCGAACCGAGATGCTCTAGCACTGCTTCCTAAGAGCAGCGTGTCTACCAATTTCACCATAGCGGCTTGTCTTGAATTGATAATAGCCTATGAATAAGCAATCGTCTAGATTAAAGAATTAAATTGGGTCTAAGATTTTTTTAGGAAAGATTCAAGTTGATGAATAAAAATTCATTGAACTAGGTATTTGAAGGTTCATTATTTGAATTTTAGTTCAGGGTCTTAGTTTTATTGTGTATTTTATTTTATATTTCTACTTTCCTCGACTTGAACTCGTGTAAAACTACCTTGTAAAACTACATAGTCCTAGTATGAATTATGACTTAAGGGCTAGAACCCCCTCAAAAAAAATTGAGTATCTTACTTTTTTTGTAAACAAAAAGAATATTTTTTTTTATTTGTAAAGGTAAACAGAAGAATTCTTATTCTACATATTATATTTATATTCTAATTCTAAAATTTATATTCTAATTCTAAAAGCGGAATGAATTCCATTTCCTATTGAGTTACTCAACGGGAAATGGAATTCAAAATTGGATTTTCGAACAAAAATGAGTTAATTTTTGAGTCAGGCCGATTTAGATTATTCTAAGGTCTTATATTTTATTACTTATTTTAGTTGTTTGTCGCACAAAAAACTTTTTGAATTCCCGGTAGAAAGAGATTTCCCTAAGGAAAACGCCTTTAACGCTGTCCAATACCCCTTCCTTTTCCAAAAATTTTTACGAATACGTTTTTTTGATGCAGAAGTACGTTTTTTTGGAACTGCCATTTAAATAAAAATTAAGAACTTATTCATTGGTATAGCTGGATGTGAAAGACATCTATTGTTCAAAAAAAACCTAAAGGAGTAGAAAAAATCGGTGAAAAATATGGGAAAATCTGAGAAAATATTACTAATTTTTTTAAATAGAAAAAAAAAAGAAGAATGTTTTTAGTAACTTGTAAAACTCGAGAAAAATATGGCTAATTTGACTCGAATTTAAAAATTTGAAGGAGACTAGTAATTAGTTTCTTTCTTTCATATGATTTGACCAATTAGAACTTCTTGATTTGAATATTTGAAGTATTTAGCAGAAACTCTGAAAGAATAAGTTAAAAATAAATAAAAATTTTATTTAAGTTTAAGTTACTGAATATCTTCATTTTTTTTATTCACTCCTTTTTAAGATCCATTAGGCCGGAAACAATTAATATTAATTAAGAATTAAAAAACTTTTTTTATGGAACAGATATATCAATATGCATGGATTATACCTTTCGTTCTACTTCCAGTTCCTATGTTAATAGGAGTGGGACTTCTTCTTTTTCCGACAGCAACAAAAAATCTTCGTCGTATGTGGGCTTTTCCGAGTATTTTATTGTTAAGTATAGTCATGATTTTTTCAATTAATCTGTCTATTCAGCAAATAAATAGCAGTTCTATCTATCAACATGTAGTGTCTTGGACCCTTGATAATGATTTTTCTTTAGAATTCGGCTACTTGATTGATCCACTTACTTCTATTATGTTACTGTTAATCACTACTGTTGGAATTATGGTTCTTATTTATAGTGATAATTATATGGCTCACGATCAAGGATATTTGAGATTTTTTGCTTATATGAGTTTTTTCAGTACTTCGATGTTGGGATTAGTTACTAGTTCGAATTTGATACAAATTTATATTTTTTGGGAATTGGTTGGGATGTGTTCCTATCTATTAATAGGATTTTGGTTCACACGACCTCCTGCGGCAAATGCTTGTCAAAAAGCGTTTGTAACTAATCGCGTAGGGGATTTTGGTTTATTATTAGGAATTTTAGGTTTTTATTGGATAACAGGTAGTTTTGAATTTCGGGATTTATTCGAAATATTTAATAACTTGATTTATAATCATGAAGTCAATTCTCCTTTTGTTACTTTGTGTGCTGCTCTATTATTTACCGGTGCAGTCGCGAAATCTGCACAATTTCCCCTTCATGTATGGTTACCTGATGCTATGGAGGGACCCACTCCTATTTCGGCTCTCATACATGCTGCTACCATGGTAGCAGCGGGTATTTTTCTTGTAGCGCGACTTCTTCCTCTTTTCATAGTTATACCCTATATAATGAATTTTATCTCGTTGATAGGAATAATCACAGTATTATTAGGAGCTACTTTAGCTCTTGCTCAAAAAGACATTAAAAGGGGTTTAGCCTATTCGACAATGTCTCAGTTGGGTTATATGATGTTAGCTCTAGGTATGGGGTCTTATCGAAGTGCTTTATTTCATTTGATTACTCATGCTTATTCGAAAGCATTATTATTTTTAGGATCTGGATCCGTTATCCACTCAATGGAAACTATTGTTGGCTATTCTCCGGATAAAAGTCAGAATATGGTTTTTATGGGCGGTTTAACAAAGTATGTACCAATTACCAAAACCTCTTTTTTATTAGGTACACTTTCTCTTTGTGGTATTCCACCCCTTGCTTGTTTTTGGTCAAAAGATGAAATTCTTAATGATAGTTGGTTGTATTCGCCGATTTTTGCAATAATAGCTTGGGCGACAGCGGGGTTAACTGCATTTTATATGTTTCGGATCTATTTACTTACTTTTGATGGGCACTTAAACGTTCATTTTCAAAATTATACTGGAAACAAAAATATCTCTTTATATTCGATATCTATATGGGGTAAGAGGTGTTCGAAACGAATTAACAAAAATTATCATTTATTAAAAATAAATAATCAGGAAAGTTCTTTTTTATTTTCGAAAAAGACATATCGAAGTGAAGAGAATGTACGCAAAAATAAAAATAAGGGGCAGCAGCCTTTTATTAATATTGTTCATGTTCATAAGGATAATAAAAAGACTTTTTCCTATCCTTATGAATCGGACAACACTATGTTATTTCCTTTACTTGTATTAGTCCTATTTACGTTGTTTGTTGGATCTCTAGGAATTCCCTTTAATCAAGAAGGAACAGGTTTGGATATATTATCCAAATGGTTAGCTCCGTCTATTAACCTTTTACATCAAAAGTTAAAGGATTCTAAAGATTGGTATGAGTTTTTAAAAGATGCAATTTTTTCAGTCAGTATAGCCTATTTTGGAATATTTTCAGCGTCCTTTTTATATAAACCCATTTATTCTTCTTTCAAAAATTTTTACTTAATTAATTCATTTATTAAAATAGGTCCCAAGAGAAACTCTTGGGACAAAATTATAAATGTCCTATATGATTGGTCATATAATCGTGCTTACATAGATACTTTTTATACAATATCTTTTACTGGAACGATAAGAGGATTGGCTCAATTAATTCATTTTTTTGATAGACAAATAATTGATGGAATTGCGAATGGGGTTGGTGTCATAAGTTTCTTTGTAGGAGAAGGTATCAAATATGTAGGGGGTGGTCGTATTTCTTCTTATCTTTTCTTTTATTTTTCTTGTGTCTCAATTTTTTTATTACTTTATATTTTTGGTATTTCTTTTGAATCATTTATTTAATTTCTTTTGAATCATTTATTTAATCTTTTCGATTCCACCGCTTCGAATCGAAAAGAAGATTCACAAGAGGTTTTTCAAAGAAAAAGAAAAAAGGGTCCTTATTTTTAGTTTTTTTATCAAATATTTTGAATCTTGAATTGTCATGATTTTCATTG